AATAATAGACTAATCATTCTAGGTATTATCTCTCTTAGCCCATTCGGAAGGATCTCATCTCATAATTATCCATGACTGTTTATGTCTCTAGCATGACCACTTGATGAAATGTGGAGGGAAGTGGCGTAAATGGCCGATACTACTGGAAGAATTCCTCTTTGGATAATAGGTACTGTAGCTGGTATTCTTGTGATCGGTTTAGTAGGCGTTTTTTTTTATGGTTCATATTCCGGATTGGGTTCATCCCTGTAGTAATCGGATGAATTGAGTTGTATACATGAAAGCGTAAGAACTCAACGGATTCCCTTCTTTGTTTGTCTGATTTGAGGGAGAAGGTCCCGTTGAGTTCTTAATAACTAGAATATTTTTTTATAAGTTCATTGAAGAAGTTCTATTTACTCAACAAATTTCCCCCCCCCCCCTCTTTTGTTTGTCCACCACTTTTTATATTTATAGTATACGTAATGATTAATTCTTATTATGGTAAGATAATATAAATAGAATCAGAAATAAAATACGTAATAACTCTAAAAAACGTTCTGATACGTCTGTAAAAAATCGAAATGAAAACTAGGAATGTTTGACCAACAGTATAAAGAATCATTATTATTTCGACACAAGAAAAGGGTGTAAAAAATCCTTTTCTTGTGTCGAAAACTAGGAAGACGAATAACCCCTATTTGTTCCCTTCATTTATATTTATCCGTTCTACTTCGCGTTTCCTTTTGGATAGGATCTAGCCAAAGTGAATTGTATTAGAATCAAATGCATTTGATTACATTTCAATCTCACAATAGCAATATAATAACATCACCCCAATTTTGAAAAAAAAAGTAAAGAAGGGGTCAAGTCAAATAATCTTCTTCACAATCTACATACTATGGCTAGGAATATGGTACAAGGAATTACCGACATCTCGTAGAAAAAGAGTATAAACAAAAAAAAGGCTTTTATCATTTCATTATTACTAAAAAGAATTTGGTTCTTTTTACAAACTTGATGTCGATAAATCCGCGAGTTTAGAAATTCATTTCGGACAATTGAACCTTCTCGAACTGTTTCTTTTTAAGAACCAAAAAGATTTGTGCCAAAATAACAGATGCGAAGAAGAACAAAAGGCCTTGTATACGTAATGGATCTTGAAGTACTATTTCTGCATCTCCCTGACCAAATCCGCCCACATTAGGATTACTTGTCAACGGTTGATCCAATTTGATAGATTCGCCTTCTGAAACAAGAAGTTCTGGCCCCGGAGGGATAATATCAACCACTTGACGTCCATCCGATGCATCCGCTATGGTTATTTCGTATCCCCCTTTTTCTTTTCGTAGGATTTTGCTTACTATACCTGATGCTGTAGCATTATAAACTGTATTGTTACTTTTGCTCCCGTCAGGATAAATCTGGCCCCTTCCCCTGTTTCCACCTACGTATATAGGATATTTTAAGAAGTGAATGTCTTTCTTAGTAGCGGGGTCGGGGGAAAGAATAGGAAAGGTGATTTCACTATATTTCTGACCGGGAACAGGGCCTATGACAAGAATATTTTTTTGATTGGGGCGATAGCTCTGAAAAGACAGATTACCCATCTTTTCTTTTATATCGGGGGAAATACGATCGGGAGGGGCTAATTCAAAACCCTCTGGTAAAATAAGAACAGCCCCCACATTCAAACCCCCCTTTTTACCATTAGCAAGAACTTGTTTCAATTGCGTATCATAAGGAATTCGAACAACTGCTTCAAATACAGTATCGGGAAGTACCGCTTGCGGAACCTCAATATCCACTGGTTTATTAGCTAAATGGCAATTGGCGCATACAATACGCCCAGTCGCTTCTCGTGGATTTTCATAACCCTGCTGTGCAAAAATGGGATATGCATTTGAAATGGATGTACGAGTTATTATATATATCATGAGCGATACGGAAATAGATTGAGCAATCTGTTCCTTTATCCAAGAAAAATTATTTCTAGTTTGCATGGTCCAATCATTGATCCCGAAAATTTCTACAATAAATTGGGGTAGGTCACTAATGGAGTTTCCTATCCACGATTCTGTTATTTACTGGAATAATTTGACTCGATTAATATATAGGAATATAGGATGAATCTCCGGGATGGGTATAAATATAAAGCGATTTTCAATGTTTTGCTTATGTACAACTGCAAAGTAAGAAACATTCTAATGGATTAGGTAGATCATTTTTCAGTCATTCATTGAATGATAAATCACTACAAGTGACGGAGATACGCGATTTAAATAACGGAAAATCCAATATTTTAAAATTGTATCTAGAATGACTGGAAAAGTGGAAACAAGGCCAGATATTATTTGATCATTATGAACAAATCCAAAATCCTTGTAGACAAAGCCAATCATCAATTCCCAACCATGGGGCGAATGAAATCCGATACATAAATCAGTTAATAAAAGAAGAGAAAAAGCTTTTATTGTGTCACTTAAGTTATATAGGAATTCCTGAGCCCAAGAGTTAAGAATAACAAGTTCTTTATTACCCAAAATAGAATAACCACTTAGAATAATGAAACAGATTATATTTGTCGAGAAGTGCAAAATCGTATGAATACGACCCTCGTTGTGTATCTTGATTAATTGGATTGTTTCTTTGTGAATTCCTATACGAAGGTTTTGTAGATGTGTCTCCGAGTATTCCTTGATCATTTCCTCTAAGAAGAGGAGTTCCTCTAATTCTATGAATTTTTCTAGAATACTCTTTTCTTCAATATCATTCAAAAAAGTTTCGGATTGCCTAGTATTCCACCAATTAGTAACCCACGATTCCAGACTTTTTTGAAATAAGAGAGAAATACACCAGGGCAAAAAGACTATAGATGCAAGATATAAAAGAGGAGTGAATGCTTTCTTTTTTGCCATTTTTTCATCTGTGAATTGTTAATGAACCCATCTCCTTCGTCAACTCTATGTAATCTAATATTTCTCTCACGCATCAATTCTATTACAAGTTATCGAACCTATGAATCTATTCACTATTTTTGATTTGTGATTTCGTGGTTAGGCCTTGAATCTATAAAAAAATACAGAAATAGAAGAAAAATTCGAATGAATAAATAATCAATAATCAAAAAAGATTGTTCCCCTATAGTCAAATTCGAAGTACATATCTCCTTTCGATGAATGCCCCGAAAATTGAATTTAAATAATGAATATGAATATTCTTCAGATTTTGATACGAAAGAACTCCTTTTCTATCATTATATAAAAATATATAATATTTCGAAATGGTTGAATTATGAGATATTTCGATTTGTTTATTATTTTTTTATTGATATTGAATTGAGTTGTATATATTTCGATACATATAAAAGATCCCCCAAAGATTTTTTTATACTTGTTCCATATATGTCTGCTTTGACTCGAATGAATGTTCTGAAGAAACCTCAATTAAGTTATGTTCTAGAAAAAGAGGATTCTTGCGTTTTTGCCCACCTGCTGAGAAAGCATTCATTTATTGGCTCATTTCTTAAAAAACTTCAATTGGTACACGCAAGAAATAGGCCAATTCAGCAGCTTTTTGTTCCATTTCCCGTGGAGTAAAATTCTCATCAGTACGGGTCAATGGAATGGCTCCCTGGCCTCGGATATCCATATAAAGGACACGCCGAGCATAAATACCCTCTTTAACTTCTATTCTGACGGATTGAATATCTTTTATAAGAAATCGGAGGAAGACCCGACGATTTTTTCCAGGAAATCCCCAACGAAAGATACACACTATTCCGTCTTTTATATCAAATCGATCATAACCACTACCTACATTCCACGAAATGGTGCACCACAAATAGGAGCTAATAAAAAGACCCGCGATCCCATAGAAAGACATCACAATTCCTTGTGGAAAAAAAACGATTTGCTGAGACGGAAATAAAGATATCAAATTTCTACCAAGATAACTCGAGGTTCCAACCAACAAGAATCCTAATGAACCTAAAAAAAGGATAATAGCCCAGCAGAAATTACTTGTTTTTCGAGCCCCCTTTATAGGTTCTATCCATATATGTTCTGATCGACAACTCATACTTGGTCCCGTTGCTTTTTTTGGAATTGAGAGAATACCCCAAATGAATTTGACTTTAGTCCGTTTGTTTCCGAAGTAACTCGCATCAACTAGCACTAGTTTGATGTGAACCTTTAGGAGTAATTCATTCAATTGGTTAGATCTAAACTAATAACATACCCTTCTTATGATCTCACTAAAGATAGCCACATACATATAGATAGACCAACGTTACAGTTCAGCCATCCGCCGATTCGGGTCTATTTGAAAATAGCTAGAACATAGCATTTTCTGGAGACATAATAATTTTTCGGCGGAAGCCGCTTATACCATATTTTGCTAAATGAATATCTGTGTTATGATACAAACGTCAATGGAAAAAAATAGATGAGATTTTGTGCCATCGGCTCTAAACAATCTTGTTTTTTTGAACATGAAGAAATAAAGAAGCCATTGCGATTGCCGGAAATACTAGGCCTACTAAAGGGACCAAAACAGAGGGAAAGTTAAGAGTTGTCATAGAATGGGTACCTCGATTTACTATTTGTACCTGTTATTATTTTTTAGATTTTATATTTATTATTTATAATATAAAGATATCTTATTATATATCTTATTATATATAAGGATACTTACTTATTATAATTTGATAATTCTAAATTGGAATGATTATTACTTAATATCTATAGATATAAGTATCTATCTAAGTGAGTATATCATTCTAAGTGAGTATATCATGTAGTTTTTGATCTTTCGACATTGAAATTGAAAGGATATGGATGAGATATTATTTTATTCATTTTTTGCTCTTGTCTTCGAATTTCATTTATTAAGCAAAAAGTTTATTAAAAATGAATTAGATTCTACTTATTTAGATTCTATTTATATTTAGATTGAAGGGTTTGTTAGAATCCCATCCAGCAGGGATTCTTATTCAAAATAGGATTATCGTAAGATATAGA